ACAATAGAAAAAATTAGATACAAGAAAAAAAGGAGGTCAAAATAAAATAGATTTTTTTTCCTATTTTCTTTCATATTAATTCAAAGTTAAATAAATTTAAACAACAAAATTATCTTATTATTTTACTTTTTTGTTAAAATATTCTTTATTATTCTTTAATATATTAGATAAAGAATATTTTAATTTAATTAGATTAGCTTACTCAATTCATGAGTTGCTCAATAAATCTGTTGATTTGGAATCACAGAATGGGTAGATGTCACAGATGATTAATTGATTTCTTAACTATGTCACTATATTTATTTTTGTTCGTCTGTAATAGTTAATTGATGAATCTTAAATTTTCAAATTGTATCTTTCAAGTGAGATTTTTATTTATCTTCTTTTTTTTTCTCTCAAAAATGGAAATTTAGGGAAGTGCTTTATAAACATATGTATAAAAAGAACATATTTCATTTAGCTTTTTTATGTCCACTATAACTAGTTATTTCGGTTTTCTATTAGCGGTTTTAACTATAACCTCGGTTCTATTTATCGGTCTGAATAAGATACGACTTATTTGATTTGAAATTCTTAAATAAAATTCAATTCATTGGAAATTTCGGTATATTCCAAATATTTTATAGTTCCTTACCGTGTCAATTTACAATTTTTGGTCATTGAGATTCATGATCAATACAGATTATAATATTTAAGGATAGATATTACCTCCCCCTTTCCCTTTCGAACAAATAAAAATGATTGAAGTTTTTCTATTTGGAATCGTGTTGGGTTTAATTCCTATTACTTTGGCTGGCTTATTTGTAACTGCATATTTACAATACCGACGAGGTGATCAGTTGGACCTTTGATTAATTAATGTTTCGTTTGTTTATTGATCCCCTATTTATTTGTTTTAATCCTAATCCGCAATGGGTCAAAAAATTCAGACTTTATACTGCTGTTCAATTATTTTTATTTCAGTGTAATTCTCAATTTAACAATAATAGAGAATAGAGTCGCGCTCTATAGGATTTGAACTATCACGCTCTGTAGGATTTGAACCTACGACACCGGGTTTTGGAGACCCGCGTTCTACCGAACTGAACTAAGAGCGTTTTATTCTCATAATTTTTTTTTTATATGATTCCACTACATCTTGCATACATATATTTATATATGCAAGATGTAGTGGAATCAATCGGTCCCCTATTTATTGTTCGTTCAATTGTTCATATGATAAATAATATCAATATCATATGATAAGTAATAGTTAAGTATAGGGATGACAGGATTTGAACCCGTGACATTTTGTACCCAAAACAAACGCGCTACCAAGCTGCGCTACATCCCTTTCTATTGGTTTCCAGTGTCATTGTAAAGAATCTTTGTCTTGTTTTTCCACATTTTTCTTTTTCGTTTTTTCCTATCCTATATTATAGGATAGGAAAGAATATTAAATAAAAATAAAAAATAATATTACAAATAGAAAATTAAATAATTTTTTAATTAAATAAAATAATTTAAAATATTCGTTAAAGAATAATTCATACGTAAGTTCGTACGTAATTAATAAAATTAATTTAAATTAATTTAAATTAATAATTAATATTATAATTTATATAATAATTAATATTATAATTTATAATTAAAAATATATATATATATATATAATAATAATATAGTATAGGTAATAATATAGTTAAATTAAATTTACATTTACGAAAAACAAAAAAATATAATATATTATATAATCAAAATAAATATAATAAATAATGGAATCAAATAAAAAAAAATACTTAAAAAAAAAGGAGGATTTGAAATGCGATATCTAAAAACATATCTTTCCGTGGCACCAGTAGTAAGTACTTTATGGTTCGGGGCTTTGGCGGGTCTCTTGATAGAGATCAATCGTTTTTTCCCAGATGCATTGATATTTCCCTTTTTTTCATTCTAGTTATTGGCACGGGAAGGGGTAAAGAAAATTATAGATCCAATTAAATATCTGTAATTAATCCCCTCTTCTTTATTTCTTCTTTTTTAGAATTAGAATAGAATAAGTTAAAAAAGATAAAGAATAAAGGTGGATTTGGCCTTGGTGAAACTCGGAATCTGGTTCAGGCTTTAATGGAATTGAATTCTTAATTCAATTCCATTTCTATTAATAATAGAGTGAGACCAGAAATCGAAACAGAATGGATAGAGCGGAGGCAACAATATCATACAAGATACTTAAATGAAAAGAAAATATTGTACTGTGATTCGAAACGAAATATAATTCAAAATCATTGTATTATATTACCTAATTATTACTGTACTATATTAATTGGAACGAAATCTTTTATAATTTTTTTTTGAATTATTCACTTTTACTTTTTTTCGTTCCTTTGTTCTTCGTTTCGAATCCAAAAATAGAAGAGTTAAGTGAATTAAAAACCCAAAGGAGGTTCATGGCCAAGGGTAAAGATATCAGAGTAACTGTTATTTTGGAATGTACCAGTTGTGATCAAAAGAGTGTTAATAAGGAATCAACGGGTATTTCCAGATATATTACTCAAAAAAATCGACATAATACACCTAGTCGATTGGAATTGAGAAAATTCTGTCCCTGTTGTTGCAAACATATGATTCACGCGGAAATAAAGAAATAGAGAAAATTGATCTCTTATGTGTTACCTTTCCAACTAAGGAGTATAACATTTAAAATGATCCATTTTTCATATATGTATTCATATATAATTTTCTTATTATATACATATATCATTAATATATATATATATATATAATTCTATTATATTTATTTCATTTATTTCACATTAATTTATTTCACATTATAAATATATATATATAATATATATATATATGATATATGAAAAAGTAAGAATAGAAATAACAATTTTAAAGAAACGCGTTTTTGGGAATAGGAATAAGCAAACCATGGATAAATCTAAGCGACTCTTTCTTAAATCCAAGCGATCTTCAAAGCGATCTTTTCGTAGACGTTTGCCCCCGATCCAATCGAGGGACCAAATTGATTATAAAAACATGGGTTTACTTAGTCGATTTATTAGTGAACAAGGAAAAATATTATCTAGACGCGTGAATAGATTGACCTTAAAACAACAACGATTAATTACGATTGCTATAAAACAAGCTCGTATTTTATCTTCGTTACCTTTTCTTACTAATGAAAAAAAACCATTTGAAAAAAGCGAGTCGACCATTAGGACCACTACTGCGTTTAAAAAAAAAAAAAATAGGTTCAAATTTAAGAAATTTAAATTCAACTAAAGAGTAACTCTTTTTTTTTTGAGTGTGATTGTTTATTTTGATGACTTTATCATATTAATTCTCTTTTATCATACAAATTTCTATTCTATACCTTCCCGGAGTTCAGTCTCCGGGGAATTTTAGTTTTTATGATCTCGTTGGCAATCATAAAAAGACAATTTTCTTTAACTATAGCTATTTGTGCAACTATTTTACGATTAAGAAGCAATTGCCTCTTGTATAGATTATATATTAGATTATTATAAATATAGTATACTTTTTTTTTTTCGCTAATAACTGCATTTATTCGACTAATCCATAAACTGCGAAAATATCTTTTTTTCTTATCTCTATCTCGATGAGACGAAACCAAAGCTTTCATTTTCTGTTGAGAAATAGTTCGAGTAAGTTTTGAATGAGCCCCGCGAAAGCTTGATGTAAATAAACTATTTTTTGTTCTCCGTTTCCGAGCTATATATCCTCGTTTAGTTCTAGTCATTGAATAAATGAGATTTTGGCGAATAACTATTTCATTTTCATTTTTTTTTTTTCAGTTATTCTTTTTTTTTTTCTTGCTAGTTTATTAATAACAAAAATGGATTCTTCCTATATATAAAAAAAAAAAATTCCAATGGCTTTTGCTACTATAACCTTCCCAACCACGATTTTTTTTCTAAGTATTTAACCTTGAAATAAGAAATTGTATTGATATGATACTAGGTATCAAAAAACATAGTAAATTAAATAGGACATAGATAAAAGAATGGGTTCCATCGTTTCTATGATTTTTTTTAAAACGGCTAGGTCCTCTCTATACACCGGAGCCCCTTCTTTCATTCAATCTTTATTTAATCAATGTTATTGTTAACTTGTACAGTTGGCACTCTTTGGCTCTACCCATGAAATATCTAGTAATAGGTTTTTCACAACGAAATCTAGTTATACAGTAACGGTATTTAAGTATGAAGATTAGCTGGGTAGCTGACCCTCTTATTTCGTTCTTGCAAAGTCAATTAAGGGTATAATTATCTTTTAATAGCTTTTTCTCCGCTTAATGGTAACCATTTGTTTCCAATGGGAAAGTCTTTATCATCTTAAATTGCAAATTGAGGTGATTGGGTTTCCACCAATCGAAACCATAAATTTCATACATGATATAAAAATGTTTATTATTTTTTTAATATTAATAGATTTTTTTTAGTTAAGATAGTGTGAATGGATTTCTTAGTATATGATCTAAACGAGTCGCACATACACCCTAGTACATGTCCCTCGGCGCTGAGGACATCCCCGAAGAGCGGGGGATTTTGTGACATTTCGAATTGGCTGTCTTGTGTTTCTAATAAGTTGTTTCATAGTTGGCATATGTTGTTGAGTCCTATATATATAATGAGCCGGTTTAGATCAATCCTAACCTGATGATTAGGAATTACTTATATTCTTTATTTATATTCTATATCTATATAATAGATTAATATAATAGATTAATTATATTAACGTTATATTAAAAAAGTCATATGTTATATATATATATATATTAATTAATTTAATTAAATTCAAATTAAGAGAAATTATATTAAATTAAGAGTATTAAGAAGATAAAATTAAATTTCAAATTCTGTATTTGAGAAAAATCTTTGCTATTAATTTAATATTCAAGATCTATTATCCCATCAATAATCCCGAGGGCTTGGGCTTCTTCTGGTGTCATAAAACTATCCCTTTCCATACCTGTTAATATAGCCCGATAACTTTGGCCCGTTCTTCTTGCATAAGCCCTTATGACACTTTTACGTATTCTCCTTATTTCACCCGTATCCAAAAAATAATTTGCCAGCTCTCCCTCATAAAAAGAGGAAGCGGGTTGGTGGATCATTACCCTGATTATATAACTTAATAAAAAAATGTTTCCTTTATCTTGATAAATGATGAGGATTTCCCCTGGTAAATATTTTTCTTTATTCCTCAAACTAAGTTGAAAAGGATAAATACAAATAAGAAAATAAATGAACAAAGATAACATTCAATAACCGTACAAGCATTTTCTGTGTATTGATGCATACGGCTTTTCCATGTATGCAATTTCTTTTTTTTCTTCTATGGATAGAGTATTTTTTTTGTCTATGAGTTTTTTTTTCTCCGTTTATGTTATGGATTTTTTTCTTCCATTGAGGAAAAAAAGTATAAAATCTACTGAGTCTTTTAGATCCAGATCCTTAAATGATAAAGGATACAATAAACCAACCTTTCTTTTTATTTTTGAATATTTTTTTATAAATTACTATGACGGTTCCGTTGCTTTCTTATTTCGTCTTGTTTGTTATTCAGCAATCCGAAAGTTTCTTTTTTTTTTATCATATATATATATTAATATTAATTAATTAATTAAAATTAATATTGTTAAAAGCTTTCTGGTATGAAAACTAAAAACAAAAAAGTCTGTGACACTAAAACTAAACTAGGTTCCTGTCTTGATATGATAGATCAAACAAAATCGTAAATGTCCTTTCTTTCATACTACTCTTTCTATATATAATCGAATGGTTTAAAAAACAAAAATTTGTATATCGAATTTGAAGTACCATGCTATTATTACTTAAGTATTTTTATGGCGAAGGTATAGTCTTTATATATATATTCTCAAATCAAAGAATCATTGGCGCCAAGCGTGAGGGAATGCTAGACGTTTGGTAATATCTCCTCCTGATAAAACAAAGGCTCCCATTGAAGCGCTATATCCCATAGCTATTGTGTATACGGCAGAATCTGACACTGTCATCATATCAAAAAGAGCTAGTCCAGGTAATACCCCCCCACCCAGACACTGTACAAACATAAAGATATCTTGGGTACTGTCCTCTATAGTGAGATATGCTATAATACCACAAAGTTGATTCGATATTTCAGTCTCAACCGCTTGACATAAAAAAAGTACTCTTAGTCGATAAAGTACATGGATTAGGATTCAATTTTATCCCTTAAGAGCCGTACATGCACCTTTTGATGCATACGGTTCATCAAAAATCATATAAACAAAAAAAGGAATCAATGTGTCGATTTCAACTCTTTTTCCCTTTTCATAATGGACTTTTTCGGACTTTTAACGAAAAAAATGTACTAAATTTATTGAACTAACTTTTCATTGATGTATTGCTTTCATCGAGATAGAACTCCAATCACAATGTAATTTTCTTGTTTCTGAATGGACTTCTTCAATTCTTTTAGGTTTCGTTTCTGCTCTGAGTAAAGATCTGCCCGATTTTTATTTGCACATATAGGATAAATATTACAATACCATGTCTTTTTGTTATGACTTCTCTCTTTTCTTAATTTATTATTTCATGTTTTCTGTAAAATATATGATATAATAGAAGTAGTAATCGTAGATATATTATCAATTGGGTTTTTTTTCTAAACGGAGCCTGGGTATTTCGTTTTATTGGTCCAACCAAATTAACCATAAATTTTTTCTAAATTTTGACTCGAATAGTAATCTAGATAGCCCCCTCCCAAAAAACTAAAAAATCGATCGAATTGCACTTCGTTACACTTCACGCTCCAAATTTTTTATGATTCAATCATTCTTTCTTTTTGGGGGGTGAAAGAGAGGATATCTCGATCGGGAGAGAACGGGGAAATCCCATATGACTCAATATATCTTACAAGTCGCACTATAACTCAACCCAAGATCCATCCTGGTCGTCAGGAAAACAAAAAGGTATTTTTGGAACACCAACCGGCATAAAATAGAAAAAAAAAGTCGCTAACAGAATCCCTTTAGTGTGAAAACATAAGAATAGGTTTATTATATTTGCTAAAAACGATTTGCTTTTATCATATTGTATTTTTTATCATATTGCATTTTTTATAAATCATAAAAAGAGGAATACTAAATAAAGATAAACTAAAGTTGTTACGAATGGGTCTTTAGGGTGATAAACGAATATGCCTGCATTTCCTTATTTTTATTTTATTATTTCCTTTACTTATTATTTATTTAATTTAAATAAAATAAATACTCATAGGTAAAATTGTCGCCCCTACCATTGCGTATTGTTACTTATTAGGTATAAAATAGATCTGCTTCTTCTTGTTCTTACAAATATGATTGTTCCACTATTAATAAAAAACTAGAACAAACATTAATCCTTTTTCCGAAATAATCTACTAAAAGGCGAGGGTCATAATATAGTTTTTTCCAATGCAATAAAATTACATAGTGTCTATTTTTTGTTGATATAAAAGGGGTATTTTCATGGGTTTACCTTGGTATCGTGTTCATACTGTTGTATTAAATGATCCGGGCCGTTTGCTTTCTGTCCATATAATGCATACAGCTCTGGTTGCTGGTTGGGCCGGTTCGATGGCTCTATATGAATTAGCAGTTTTTGATCCCTCTGACCCTGTTCTTGACCCAATGTGGAGACAGGGTATGTTTGTTATACCCTTCATGACTCGTTTAGGAGTAACCAATTCGTGGGGGGGTTGGAATATCACAGGGGGGACTATAACGAATCCGGGTATTTGGAGTTACGAAGGTGTGGCTGGGGCACATATTGTGTTTTCGGGCTTGTGCTTTTTAGCGGCTATCTGGCATTGGGTTTATTGGGATCTAGAAATTTTTTGTGATGAACGTACCGGAAAACCTTCTTTGGATTTGCCCAAAATTTTTGGAATTCATTTATTTCTTTCAGGGGTGGCTTGTTTTGGTTTTGGAGCATTTCATGTAACAGGATTGTATGGCCCTGGAATATGGGTATCCGATCCTTATGGACTAACTGGAAGGGTACAATCCGTAAATCCCGCGTGGGGTGTGGAAGGTTTCGATCCTTTTGTTCCGGGGGGAATAGCTTCTCATCATATTGCAGCAGGAACATTAGGCATATTAGCGGGTCTTTTCCATCTTAGTGTGCGTCCACCCCAACGTCTATACAAAGGATTGCGTATGGGAAATATTGAAACCGTACTTTCCAGCAGTATTGCTGCTGTCTTTTTTGCAGCTTTTGTTGTTGCTGGAACTATGTGGTATGGTTCAGCAACTACCCCTATTGAATTATTTGGTCCCACTCGTTATCAATGGGATCAGGGATACTTCCAGCAAGAAATATATCGAAGAGTTGGTGCTGTGCTAGCCGAAAATCAAAGTTTATCAGAAGCTTGGTCTAAAATTCCCGAAAAATTAGCTTTTTATGATTACATCGGCAATAATCCAGCAAAAGGGGGATTGTTTAGAGCGGGCTCAATGGACAATGGAGATGGAATAGCTGTCGGTTGGTTAGGGCATCCCATCTTTAGAGATAAAGAGGGGTGTGAACTTTTTGTACGTCGTATGCCTACTTTTTTTGAAACATTTCCAGTTGTTTTGGTAGACGGAGACGGAATTGTTAGAGCCGATGTTCCTTTTCGAAGGGCAGAATCGAAATATAGTGTCGAACAAGTAGGTGTAACTGTTGAGTTCTATGGTGGCGAACTCAATGGAGTCAGTTATAGTGATCCCGCTACTGTGAAAAAATATGCTAGACGTGCTCAATTGGGTGAAATTTTTGAATTAGATCGTGCTACTTTGAAATCGGATGGTGTTTTTCGTAGCAGTCCAAGGGGTTGGTTTACTTTTGGACATGCTTCGTTTGCTCTGCTCTTCTTTTTTGGACATATTTGGCACGGTGCTAGAACCCTGTTCCGAGATGTTTTTGCTGGTATCGACCCAGATTTGGATACTCAAGTAGAATTTGGAACATTCCAAAAACTTGGAGATCCAACTACAAGAAGACAGGTAGTCTAATAGAACATTCTTTTGTTCCTTTTCGACTTTTTTTTTTTGTTATGATTTGAAGTTGACATAGAAAATCAGAAAAATCTTGATTTGAATCATTGCACTTTGTTTTACTCTTGTTCTTTTTTTTTTTCTTTATCCAGGAGATGATGATGATCCCCAATAAAATAAACAATAAACAGGTATGAAAGCTATAATTGTAAACCACGATCAAATCTATGGAAGCATTGGTTTATACATTCCTTTTAGTCTCGACTTTAGGAATCATTTTTTTCGCTATCTTTTTTAGAGAACCCCCTAAAGTTCCAACTAAAAAGATGAAATGATTTTTCATTATTTCAATTGAAGTAATGAGCCCCAATATTGGGGGCTCATTACTTCAACTAGTCCCCATGTTCTTCGAATGGATCTCTTAGCTGTTGAGAGGGTTGCCCAAAAGCAGTATATAAGGCATACCCCGTAAAACTTACAAGTAAACCAGATATAGAGATGGCAACTAGGGTTGCTGTTTCCATTATTATAATTCTAAAATTTCAACATCACAATAGATCCATAGGATACGATCTTTTATTTACAGTGTAATGGTATACAAAGTCAACAGATCTCAATGAATAAAAAATAGGATTGATTTATGTCTACACAAACAGTTGAGGGTAGTTCTAGGTCTGGTCCAAGACGAACTGTTGTAGGGGATTTATTAAAACCATTAAATTCAGAATATGGTAAAGTAGCTCCAGGGTGGGGAACTACTCCTTTGATGGGTGTTGCAATGGCTCTATTTGCGATATTTCTATCTATTATTTTAGAGATTTATAATTCGTCCATTTTACTGGACGAAATTTCTATGAATTAGATTCACAAGAATCGAGTAACTAGCTTTTCAATAGAAAGTAAAGTTAAACATTTAGGTTTTTTATTGTTAGTCTATTCCATTTTAATTTGGGAGTTCGATCGTGGAACTTCTTTGTTTCTGTATTT